AGGGTAATGATACATCAACCTTCTATTTCTTTATATGAGGGACAAGCAACAGATTGTATCTTAGAAGCACATGAAGTACTGAGAATGCGCGAAAGTATGACAAAAATTTATGTACAAAGAACAGGCAAACCTTTCTGGCAGATCCACAAAGACATGGAAAGGGATACTTATATGTCAGCAGAAGAAGCTCAAGTCCACGGAATTGTTGATATGGTTGGAGATTAAACTAAATTTAAATCTGGTAAGTAAAATGTCTGGTAACAATTAATGGCTACTGGTTCTTATAATGCCTTCGGTATAAGTTATTCTATAGTTATTCTATTCACTTACTTAGATTATTATATTCAACTTCTTAGAACTTTTAATAAACAAAACCGTGGGGGTATTAGGTATATGGTCCGTTCTTCAAACGAATTCTTCGTATTTAGTTATTCTATTCCACTTCTTAGAATTTCAAATAAACAAAGAGGTATTTGCTATATGGTCCGTAGTTCAAATTCTACTTCTTAGAATTTCAAATAAACAAAGAGGTATTCAAATAAACAAAGAGGTATTTGCTATATGGTCCGTAGTTCAAATTCTACTTCTTAGAATTTCAAATAAACAAAGAGGTATTCAAATAAACAAAGAGGTATTTGCTATATGGTCCGTTCTTCAAACGAATTCTTCGTATTTAATAAACAACGTGGAGGTGTTTTTAATAAACAACGTGGAGGTGTTTTTAATAAACAACGTGGAGGTATTGGCTATTTCGAATTTCAAATAAACAAAGAGAATTTCAAATATAAAAATGGGTATATCAACCATTCTTCAAACGAAGAAATCATTTTTAATAAACAAAATCCTGGACCGTATAGACTATACGGTCCGTAGTCAAAATTCAAGGAGGTGGACGTATAGGCTATTGCGAATTTCAAATAAACAAAGAGAATTTCAAATATAAAAATAGGTAGCTCAACCGAAGAAATCATTTTTAATAAACAAAATACTGGACCCTAATAGACTATCAGGTCCGTAGTCAAAATTAAAATTAAAATTAAACAAGAGGGAACTCAATATGGTAAAATTAAACAAGAGGGAACTCAATATGGTAACTAGAACTAATTCAAATGGATCCTCTGTGACTTGTTGGGCAAATCCGACAAATCCAGCAAATCTGCCAAATTCGGAAAATCCGGAAAATCTGCCAAATCTGCCAAATTCGGCAAATTTTCCAAATCTGCCAAATCCGCCGAATGCGCCAAATCCGGTAAATCCGGAAAATCCTCTATTGAGGAAGTTGTTACGTATTTTGAAAAAATTTTATCGTCTTTTGAAGAAATTGTCGCTTTTTCCTTGGTATATTCCTAGGGTTTCTCCTCTATTGACCGTTTTGAAACAAGTAATGGTGGAGTTGTCGTTACTATGGAAAAAATTCGAAACGCTTTTATTACTTTTTGTTGATGCTGTATTAAATAGACTATATCCTATATTAGATAGACTTTATACTCTATTTAATAGACTTTATACTCTATTGAGGGTAATGGCTTTAGTAGGCAAAGAATTAGAAAGATGGATAATAGTTTATCCTCTATTAGATCTAATTGATTCTCTAGAAGATATACTTTATCCTTATCCTATATTGTTGGATCTATTTTATTCTCTATTGACCGTTTTGAAACGAGTCTTTATAAATTTGTCTTTACTACTAAAAGGAGTAGAGATTTATTTAACACTCAATATACTTTTTGTTTATCCTTATGTGTATCCTTATGCAATACAAGAAGAAACCATGAAAGTGTTTCTTCTAATTAGATTTTTAAACATTCTAATTGAATATTTAATCGAAAATGATGATTCTGATGATTCTCTAAAATACTAAATGAAATGGAAAATAAATATAGTTTTTCTTACTTAATTTATCAATTTGATCAATAAGTTATTGATCAAATTGATAAATTAAGTAAGTGTTCCTTTATCAATAAAAAGTATAGTAATTATATTACTATACTTTTTATTGATACTTATAAAGCAGTATTCATAAATAATAAAGGATTACTCAAAAGGATTACTCATGAGTAAGAAATGAAAAATGAGTAAGAAATTAAAAAGTATTCCTGAAAGGTATTACCCATAAATACAGGATTTGATTTGCTATTTTAGCTTTTTAATTGTCTTTTAGTTGTTCTTTACTTTAATTGCCTTACCAACCAGATTTTATAGAATCTAAAGAATTCAAAATTATCCGGTTAGGATTGATCTAAACCAGCTCATTATATATATATGACTCACCATGCCAACTATAAAACAACTTATTAGAAACACAAGACAGCCAATCCGAAATGTAACAAAATCTCCCGCTCTTCGGGGATGCCCTCAGCGCCGAGGAACATGTACTAGGGTGTATGTGCGACTCGTTTAGATCATAGACTAAAATATAAAAATCTAGTCTATTAATAAGAATTATATATATAATTCTATTGTGTATAAAATTTATGGTTTCGATTGGTGCAAACCGAATCACCTTAATTTGTAATTTAAGATGAAAAATACTTTCCCATCGGTAACAAATAGTTATCCATTAAGCGGGAAAAATCCAAATTTAAATAAAAAATTATGCCCTAAATTTTGCAATAACGGACTAAGAGGGTCAACTACCCAGCTAATCTTCATACTTAAATACCGTTACTGTATAGCTAGATTTTGTTGTGAAAGACCTATTACTAGATATTTCATGGGTAGAGCCCATAAGTGTGAACTGTACAAGTTCACAATAACATTGATTGAATGAGGATTCAATAAAACAAGGGGCTCCGGTGTATAGAGAGGACCTCACCGTTTAACAAGTAATCATAGAAACGATGGAACCCACCATTTCTTTGTCTATTTCTATTAAATTAACTTTAACTATGCTTTATTTGAATACCTAGTATCAATAGAATTTCTTATTAAGAGGTTAAATACTTAGAAAAAAATAAAATAAAAATAGTGGTTGGGAAGGTTATAGCAGCAAAAGCCATTGGAATTTTTATTTTATACATTGGAAGAATCCATTTTGTTATTAATTGACTAGGAAGGATAAAAGAATAACTGAAAGAAAAAAAGAAAATAGTTATTCATCAATTTGAAAATTTATTCAATGACCAGAGTTAAACGAGGATCTATCGCTCGAAAACGGAGGACAAAAGCGCGTTTATTTACATCAACCTTTCGCGGAGCTCATTCAAAACTTACTCGAACTATTTCCCAACAGAAAATAAAAGCTTTCGTTTCGGCTCATCGGGATAGAGATAGGAAAAAAAGGGATTTTCGCAGTTTGTGGATCAGTCGAATAAATGCAATAATTGCCCAAAATAAAAAACACGTATACTGTATTTATAGTAGATTGATGTATAATCTGTACAAGAGTCAATTGCTTCTTAATCGTAAAATAGTTGCACAAATAGCTATATTAAAAGGGAATTGTCTTTTTATGATTGCCAAGGAGATCATATCATAAAAAAATCAAAATTCCCCGGAGACTCAACTCCGGGAAGGTGGTAGAATAAAAGAAAAGAGATTTGTATGACAAAATAGAATTCATATGACAAAGTTATCAAAATAAATAAACAACCACGCTCAAAAAAATTATTCTTCTTCAACTATTATCTTTTTTGTTACAACGCAACATCCTCAATAGGATTGTCGTATTTTTTGAAAAAAAAAAAGATCAATCCGCATTGAATTTGAGTTTCGATTCAAAATAAAATTTACTTGAAGAGTAACTCTATTTTTTTTTTTTTTTTCGAAAAGTAGTAGGAGTTCCCGTGATCGACTCGCTTTTTTCATATTTTTTTTTTACATTAGTACCAAAAGGTAACGAATTAACAAAAGGTAACAAAGATAAAATACGAGCTTGTTTTATAGCAATCGTAATTAATCGTTGTTGTTTTAAGCTTAATCTATTCACGCGTCTAGATAATATTTTTCCTTGTTGACTAATAAGTCGATAAAGTAAACTCATGTTTTTATAATCAATCCGATCCCCCGATTGGATCGGGGACAAACTCCTACGAAAAGATTTTTTAGATTTAACAAAGAGTCGCTTAGATTTATCCATGGTTTTTTAATTCCTATACCGAAAATCCCATTTCTTAAAAAAAAAAAGGATTTATTTTATTTATATTATTATTTTATATATATATATTTATTTCTTATATAAGGAAATATATGCTATTTATAGATTGTATATGCTATTTATAGATTGTTATATAATATAATTTATATAATTTACCTTCTAAGGGTGACACACAAGCAATCCATTTTATCTATTTCTTTATCTCGACGTGAATCGTATGTTTGCAACAAAAGGGACAGAATTTTCTCAATTCCAATCGACTAGGTGTATTGTGTCGATTCTTTTGAGTAATATATCTAGAAATACCCCTAGATTCCTTATTAACATTCTTTTTATCACAACTGCTACATTCCAAAATAACAGTTATTCGTATATCTTTACCCTTGGCCATGAACCTCCTTTGGTTTTTTTTGATTCACTTAACTCTTCTATTTTAAGATTCGAAGCGAAGAAGAAAAAAGGAACGAAAAAAGTATAAGTTGATAATTCAAAATCAAATTATGAAAGATTTTGTTCCAATTAATTTTATATAGTACAGTAATAATTCAGTAATACAATGATTTAGAACTATATTTCGAATCACAGTACAGTATTTCATTTTTCATTTAAATATCTTGTATGATATTATTGACCCGCCCAAGTATTCTATTACAATTCCATTTCTGGTCTCACTCTATTATTAAAATATCTATTACTAAATTAATAGCAATGGAATTGAATTAATACTTCAATTCCATTGAAACCCGGGAAAAACTCCTAATTTCACTGAGGCCAAATCCACCTTGTCACCCTTTCCCGTGCCAATAACTAGAATCAAAAAAAGGGGAATGTCAATGCATCCGGGAATAAACGATTGATTTCTATCAAGAGACCCGCTAGAACCGCGAACCATAGAGTACTTGCC